ATCAAATAAGGTTTTCATATTATTATTATCCATGATATGATAAATAAATACGATATAGAGCAAGAAAAGAAGGAAATAAAAAAACAAAGTATAGAAAAGATATCCAAAATTATATAGAAATCACTATCCTACCCTTAGTTTTTATTTCCTTAATTTAATTGAATTTGTTTTGATTAGAGCAAAGTTCCTTAAAAACCTCTGCCTTTTTTAAAATATCCTGAACAGTTCCTGTAGGCTGAGCGCCTTTTTCAAGGAAATAGAGAATTGCGGGAACGTTTAAATAAGTTTGATTCTTGATCGGATCATAAAAACCTACTTTCCGAAGATCTCTTCCTTCTCTTCGGGATCGAACATCAATTGCAACGATTCGATAGACGGCTCATCGGGATAGATGTAGATGAAACCCCCCCCCTAGAACCGTATAGGAAGTTTTCTCCTCGTACGGCTCGAGAAAAAATGATTCGAAGTTTTGTCTATGGATAAAATTAGAATAAATAGGAAAGGAATCCATAAAATATAAAATAAATTATTCTATAATTAAACTCATAGTCTTTTTTATTTCGCTTCCTTCCTGAAAAAAAATCATTTGTACTCATAACTCAAGTTCAATAATTCAAAAATTTTAAAAATTTTTCTTTAATTTTGAATATATTTTTTTTATTGAGTGGTCTTTAACCCACCCTTTTTGTCTCGTTTAAAATATATTTGGATTCTTTATTCGGATCCGTGAGACAATTAAAGTGGTGTTTCCTTGTTCTGGGATCCTTTATCTTTGTTTTAAATCATTGGGTTTAGACATTACTTCGGTGCTTCTTAATCCTTTCAAAATGGTAGCAACATACCCCTTTTGTGATTTCTTTCTATCAAAGAATCATACCAACGGTTGATTCGTGCGTGATACACTGTGGATTGAAAAAGGTTTAGCCGTTCCAACAATTTGTTTTTTCAAATTTCCTCGAATCGGATCCTTTTGATTTCTATTATAGAAGATATACTTACGAAGTTGTTCCAATTTATTAATTGGCATTAACCCTAGATCGTTGCCCCTGAGAAATTAATCAATACTTTCTACTCGAGCTCCATCATGAACTATTTACATTACAACCCAATAAAAAAAAGAAGAGTTATAGTAGAATAGAACAAATGACGTCGAGTCAAGAGCACCTTCATTCCTAATATAAAATGGTGGATAAGAATCCACACGGGATCGTGTCCTTCAAGTCGCACGTTGCTTTCTACCACATCGTTTTAAACGAAGTTTTACCATAACATTCCTCGAATTTGGAACCAGTGTGGAATTGATTCAATTATGGAATCATGAATAGTCATTGGTTCAATCAGTACAGAGACAGAGTCATTTATATTTCTTATTTTCTACATAGATAATAAATATTTTTCTTCAGAAAAATTAGCAAGACCTCGGCTTTTTTTGTATGAATGGAACATTCTTTTTTATTTTTATGAACATTTTTCTATCAATATATCTCGCAAAAAAATATCTAATATCTAACAGAAATATACAGAAATCAAATCAAAATATAGAAATAACATAACTAATAGAAATATACAGAAATCAAATCAAAATATAGAAATAACATAACTAATAGAAATATAGAAAAGAAATAATTTACATAACTAGCATCACACGAATAAGGAAATTCTATTTGACTCTGCTTCTTCAAGTGACTCAATAAGATAGACTGACCCATTTTCAACTTTCCAAAGATGGAACCTATAAGGAATGATTACAAATTATAAATCTTGATACTTGATATTTGAAAAAGTTTCCTACTTCTACATCATTATTTGAGTAAAGTTTTATAGTAAAGACTCCATTTTTTTATTTGATTATCATCATCCTAACAAAGAGAAATCTTGGCTTTTTTTTTTCGAATGGAATTGTCAATGATGTAAAGTAAATAAGCTAAATTGAACAAAAAAAGAAATATCATTGTTAAATATTTCAATTTTAATATTTTAGGGATGCAATTTCTTTTTCACAAAAATAAAAAGACTATTGTCACTGAAATAGGATAACAATACATACCTATAGGCTAAGAACTTCCTCGTTTTATATGTATTTTCTTTTCATATTTTGTTTAACCTGAGGTTAAGTAATCTTTATGCAACTATGATCTATGCCCCATCTTATCTTTATCTGGGTCACAAAAGGATTTTGAACTCGATTTAGTTCAGTTTGTGAAAAAATCAGATAAAATAAAAGAGGAATAATATTCTATTCCAATATTAGACCTTGAAACAGAACCTTGTTGAACAAAAATTGAACAAAAAAGAAGTATTAGGATACAATGGATATGCTCTGGGACGGAAGGATTCGAACCTCCGAATAGCGGGACCAAAACCCGTTGCCTTACCGCTTGGCTACGCCCCATTTCCTTTTTTTATTGCACACTAATAATAATAAAGAATAATATTGGTATTAAGTGTTCGTCAATTCCAGTCCAAATATCTAGAGAAAATCTTTATTCTTTATAGAATCTATTATAGATTCGTGTTAGGATTTTGGGATGTGTATATCTATAATTCAACTGGATTTATTGATCATTACATATAATTCAATTAAGATATTGTATGAAAGTATGATTTCTTCTATTCTCCTTTGAGAATTGGAGGATTTTTGATTGAGCGGAAAAAGAAGGATTTTTTTGTCTACCCTAGTTTCTTCATTTTTCCTTATATCAATAACTCAATCAAAATGCAATTATCTCGACGAAAAAAATGTCTGTTATGCTTAATATCTTTAGTTTGATCTGTCTTAATTCTGCCCTTTATCCGAGTAGTCTTTTCTTCGCCAAATTGCCCGAAGCCTATGCTTTTTTGAATCCAATCGTAGATGTTATGCCAGTCATACCTCTGTTCTTTTTTCTTTTAGCCTTTGTTTGGCAAGCTGCTGTAAGTTTTCGATAAGATCTTTAACACTATCCTAGAAAATTCATTATCATTATTTATTCGAGAAAAATTATAACAATTGATGATGATAAGATCAAATAAGTCTGACAGTATGAACCTTCAATTCAAACATTGAAATTTTGAATAGCCGCGATAAATCGGGCTCGTCCCATTTCCCAATTTTAATCCTTTTTCCGGCGAAGTACCCTATTAGATTAGGGTCCCTTGCAATATCTAATTGTGGGTATGAAAGTTATTTGTGGTAATCAAAGACTCTTATTACAAATTTCAACTTCATTTGAATTTCTGAACATTTTTTTCTATTTCTAGAATTCATTTCTTGGTGTCAAAATAGGATATGTGATATAAAAATGGAGGATCTATTATCTTTTCTCGTTTTTCTTTTTCAAAAAATGATCTTGGAGGTTGTATAATGCTTACTCTCAAACTTTTCGTTTACACAGTAGTAATATTCTTTGTTTCTCTCTTCATCTTTGGATTCCTATCCAATGATCCAGGACGTAATCCTGGACGTGAAGAATAAAATAAAAATTTTGTTTTTCTTGCTTGATTTTACAATTTTCTTAAGATTTTATTTTAGCTATTCCACACATTTAACTAGGAAAAAAATAAATAAAGGGTTTGCAAAATTTTAAAGAAAAAAAGAAAAAGTCATCAACGGAAACGGAAAGAGAGGGATTCGAACCCTCGGTACGAATAACTCGTACAACGGATTAGCAATCCGCCGCTTTCGTCCACTCAGCCATCTCTCCCAATCGAAAAAGATAATTACTATGTTACAGTACACATCAAGTAAGGATTAAAGAAAGTTTTTCTTTCACATTCTTTATCGTTATTATAGAATTAGAAATTCCATTTAGATGCTCGAAAGATCCAAATAGAAAGATAAATAAAGAAGACCTTCTTGCTTTTATTTTGTTCGAAGTGCCTTTTGGGCCTGGCCCGGTCAATACCCAGCCGGGCCTTTTTTTCTTCCAACGAATTCCCTTTATTTTTTATTTATAGGCAACATACTCTAAATAGCCAATTTGGTATCTGTATAACAATTTCCGTTCTGGGGTTTACATATACTTATAATTTTTGTTATAATGGAAATTGAGATTGAGAAGGATTTTTGATTCAAAAGAATCAATCAATTAGGTATGTATCAATTTGTATTTTCTTATGTCATTTGGCAAACCAAATTTTAGATTCAAATCCAAGAATCATTCACGAATTGTCAGTCAAGGAATAGTTAATGGTTCCTTTTTGTCATAAATTTTCACTTTTTTGAGTGAAAATCTACATTTGATTTTTCAATAGAAAAGTCCGTGGAAGTTTTTCGGCATTGTGTGTTTTGAGATACTATACAATCAATCGAAGGCGTAGATCAAATACAATCAAAAGGGGAATAAAAGGTTTCTTTTCTAATTTTTATAAATTTATAAAAAGGATTAAAAAAGGGATGCAATATGCAAGTACAATAAACTAAAAAAAAAGGGGGGGAATTTTTTCTCCTATTGTGTATCGTTTTGGCGGCATGGCCGAGTGGTAAGGCGGGGGACTGCAAATCCTTTTTCCCCAGTTCAAATCCGGGTGCCGCCTCATCAACAAACGAATTGAAATCTCTTATTCTGTTGTACTGTTTTATTCTGTTTGGGGAATAGCAAAGCAATTGATCTATGATATAGCAATTGATCTAGGATCTATTTTTACTTTCAAGGGCACGAAAAAAAAAGGAAAGGGCCCTCGTATTTTATTAATAGATTCCATTACTAACATTCCTTTGTAATGTCATTGTGTATTTTACTTGTGTTTATTCTTTCCCGATTAGAAATCAAATAGGAATTTTTGAAATGGATTTTTTTTCGTTCATCAATAGTGTTCCGCCAGAATCCTTTTTTGACTCTGGACCATAAATTCTACTATTATTAGTGAGCAATAATGGAATAATTCTATCATAGAGATAAGGGACATAATTCACATGGATATAGTAAGTCTCGCTTGGGCTGCTTTAATGGTAGTCTTTACATTTTCCCTTTCACTTGTAGTATGGGGAAGAAGTGGACTTTAGAAGCACTCCTACTTTAGTTGAGGAATGAAACTGTAAAGAGTAAAACAATTATTTGAGATTCATCGGAATAAATAGATATATCAAAGAAATAGAATTGGGTCCTACGAAAATTTTATATATGGATTAATAATAATAATACAATAATAACTACATATATTAAAGATAGAAGCTAATATAGTATACCAAGTTATTATAAAGTCAAGTATAACTTTATATACTACTATAACACTAATAGAGAGTATGGTAAGTAAGAAATTTCTTTCTTACTTACCATACTCTCGGATCTCATAGAATACCGCCGACTATAGCCCGTGGATTTCATTTAAGACGCAAAAATAGAATACTTTTCTTTTGATTTCTTCAACTATTGATAATAATTCAGAAGTCAAGTTTCATTTAAAGTAATTAATTATTTTGACTTTCTGTTTTTACGTAAATGATAAGTAGAAAAGCAGTAGGAACTAAAATGAACAGTGCAGTAGCAATAAATGCAAGAATATTTACTTCCATAATCTCATCGTTTTTTTATTTCACAATAACTCGGGATTTAATCCCATAGAGATGATAAATTTTTCGCCTGTCAATTCAATGAATACATTAACTATCGATGATTTTGAATCGGATCAATATCGTCAATAACAATATCTGAGCTATTAAATTAATTCGTCGTCGAGAATTGAATAGTATAACATACGAAGATCCTTTATCCATATCGAATCCAAGATTGGATTCCCGGACCAATAAAAAATTCTTTTATTTATTTTCTGTTCTTTCTTTTCTATAACCTACCTTAGGTCTTCCTTGTAGAACCATCAACTGAAGTATCATCTAACCACCTGTCTGTTTCCATTAACTACAAAACCCCAACAAACAATACAAGCGAAGTGGAAAAAGAGAGGAATTAGGTTCTAAATTTTAATGATCCAAATTTCTTTGGAAGAAAAAGAAGTATGAGAAATATGAGTCGCGGGAGAAAAGATGGAATATTTTATCAACTTCACTATTTTAGTTCTTTTAATTTTAGTTTAGGGTTTGTTCTTTCTTCGATAGAATCCTGAAAAAATTTGGATTGGATACGTCGGGACTGACGGGGCTCGAACCCGCAACGTCCGCCTTGACAGGGCGGTGCTCTAGCCTATTGAACTACAATCCCAGGGAAATAAGAAGAGATCTTGCAGAAAATTTGGATTCTTTTTTATTCTCTTGTATCAGGTCAGGTATTTCTTAAGGGTTCTATCAAGTAGATTGGCGAATTGTTGGGCCGAGCTGGATTTGAACCAGCGTAGACATCTTGTCAACGAATTTACAGTCCGTCCCCTTTAACCACTCGGGCATCGACCCAGCGTCTAATTTATTTTAGACGTTCCATAAGCCACTTCCTTTCGTTTCCCAGGCAGACTTTACAAATATATATCACTTGATATAAAATAGAAAGTCCCACTAAGTAGACTAATAGAAGGACTTGACAAATAGAGATCACTTGATAGGAAATCCCGCTCCTATAGTCTTGAGTCTTGTATACCCCCAGAGGGACTTGAACCCTCGTTTTCTCCGTGAAAGAGAGATGTCTTAACCACTGGACCATAGGGGCGGCCCTGTGGCCATCATATAATAACTCAATAACTTAATATAACTCAGGCTGAGAGCCACCAAAAGGAGACACATAAGATATAACCCAAACGAAGACGCATAGGATATAAACAAACGGAAAAACTCGTTAAATATTCGGGGGTTTAATGGGAATCAAACTTTACCATTAACGTTACAACCTTGAAACTTGATTTCATTGGTCTTTTTCCTCTTTATATCTCTCAGTGACAAAGGGTTATACCTTGGACCAAGATCTACCACTCTGCAGTAGATTCAAGGTGGTTTACCTAAATATGATTTTTTTTTGTCAGTCAAATCAAATTATATTGAGCCCTAAGTCATACTGTCAATTGACGACACGACAGGACAGCACAAGAGGGCAATAAACGAGACGAGAACGCGCCGATATAGATTATATCTCCGCGTTCATTAATACAACATTCATAAAGTTTTATGGTATTAAATATTCAAGTAGAAGTAGATTCAATATTCAAGTAGATTAGAATATCAATACCGTTATACATTATAATATAAGAAACTGAATCAGTTTTGATATTATAAAAAAATCCCAAAGCATAGTAAGCCCAAGTGGGAGAATTCCGTTTGTAAGACTGTTTTAGAAATTCCGTTCCGGTTGCATCTCTTAATTGCATCTCTTAAAAATGACAATTTAAGTTCAGTATAAATTTTTATTCCACTCATAGATTCCAGTCAAAGATTCATAGAATCGAAATTCCATCATTGCTAGATATAGGATAGTATTTGATGGATAATGCGCCAGCCAAAATGGTATTTCTTTTTTTTTTTTTGAGAGAATTCAATATGGATGAATATAAATAACTGACAATTTCAAAATAATCCGGGATAGACGCAATGTCCACAATACCTGGATTTAATCAGATACAATTTGAAGGATTTTGTAGGTTCATTGATCAGGGTTTGACAGAAGAACTTTCTAAGTTTCCAAAAATAGAAGATACAAATCAAGAAATTGACTTTGAATTATTTTTGGAAAGATATAAATTGGTAGAACCCCTGATAAAGGAAAGAGATGCTGTGTATGAATCACTCACATATTCTTCTGAATTATATGTATCCGCGAGACTCATTTGGAAAAACGATAGACGTAGGTATATCCAAGAACAAACAATTTTGATAGGAAAGATCCCTCTAATGACTTCTTTGGGAGCTTTTATAGTAAATGGAATATATAGAATTGTGATCAATCAAATATTGCAAAGTCCCGGTATTTATTACCAGTCAGAATTGAATGATAATGGAATTTCAATCTATACCGGGACCATAATATCAGATTGGGGAGGAAGATTAGAATTAGAGATTGATAGAAAAGCAAGGATATGGGTTCGTGTGAGTAGGCAACAAAAACTATCTATTCTAGTTCTATTATCAGCTATGGGGTTGAATATAAGAGAAATTCTAGAGAATGTTTGCTATCCGGAACTCTTTTTGTCTTTTCTGAATGATAAAAAAAAAATTGGGTCAAAAGAAAATGCTATTTTGGAGTTTTATCAACAATTTGCTTGTGTAGAGGGCGATCCGGTATTTTCTGAATCCTTATCTAAGGATTTACAAAAAAAATTCTTTCAACAAAGATGTGAATTGGGAGGGATTGGTCGACGAAATATGAATCGGAGACTGAACCTTGATATACCCCAGAACAATACATTTTTGTTACCACGAGATATATTGGCAGCCGCGGATCGTTTGATTCGAATAAAATTTGGAATGGGTACACTTGACGATATGAATCATTTGCAAAATAAACGTATTCGTTCTGTAGCAGATCTTTTACAAGAGCAATTTGGATTGGCCTTGGTTCGTTTAGAAAATATGGCTCGAGGAAATATATATGCAGCACTTAAGCATAACTGGACACCAACTCCTCAGAACTTGGTAAATTCAACTCCATTAACAGATACTTATAAAGTTTTTTTCCGTTTACACCCATTATCTCAAGTTTTGGATCGAACTAATCCATTGACACAAATAGTTCATGGAAGAAAATTGAGTTATTTGGGACCGGGGGGATTGACTGCGCGAACTGCTACTTTTCCAATACGAGATATTCATCCTAGTCACTATGGGCGTATTTGCCCAATTGACACATCTGAAGGAATAAATGTTGGACTTATTGGATCCTTAGCAATTCATGCGAGAATCGGTCGTTGGGGGTCTCTAGAAACTCCGTTTTATAAAATTTCTGAGAGATCAAAAGGGTCGCGGATGCTTTATTTATCACCAGGTAGAGATGAATACTATATGGTAGCGGCAGGAAATTCTTTGGCGTTGAATCAGGGTATTCAGGAACAACAAGTTGTTCCAGCTCGATATCGTCAAGAATTCCTGACTATTGCATGGGAACAGGTTCATCTTCGAAGTATTTTTTCCTTCCAATATTTTTCTATTGGGGCTTCCCTCATTCCTTTTATCGAGCATAATGATGCGAATCGGGCTTTAATGAGTTCTAACATGCAACGTCAAGCAGTCCCTCTTTCTCAGTCCGAGAAGTGCATTGTTGGAACTGGATTGGAAGGCCAGGCGGCTCTAGATTCAGGGGCTCTTGCTATAGCCGAACACGAGGGAAAGATTCTTTATACCGATACTGAAAAGATCCTTTTATCAGGTAATGGGGATACTCTAAGGATTCCATTAGTTATGTATCAACGTTCCAACAAAAATACTTGTATGCATCAAAAACCCCAGGTTCCGCGGGGTAAATGCATTAAAAAGGGACAAATTTTAGCCTATGGTGCTGCTACAGTTGGTGGCGAACTTGCTTTGGGTAAAAACGTATTAGTAGCTTATATGCCATGGGAAGGTTACAATTTTGAAGATGCAGTACTTATTAGCGAGCGCTTAGTATATGAAGATATTTATACTTCTTTTCACATACGTAAATATGAAATTCAGATTAACCAAGGCCCCGAAAGGGTCACTAATGAAATACCGCATTTAGAAGTCCATTTACTCCGAAATTTAGACAAAAATGGAATTGTAATGTTGGGATCTTGGGTGGAAACAGGTGATATTTTAGTAGGTAAATTAACACCCCAAATGGTGAAAGAATCATCGTATGCTCCGGAAGATAGATTGTTACGAACCATACTTGGCATGCGGGTATATACTTCAAAAGAAACTTGTCTAAAACTACCTATAGGTGGTAGGGGTCGAGTTATTGATGTGAGATGGGTCCAGAGTTCTAAAACAGATGAGACAGAGAAAACAGAAAGTATTCGTGTATATATTTTACAGAAACGTGAAATCAAAGTAGGCGATAAAGTAGCTGGAAGACATGGAAATAAGGGTATCATTTCAAAAATTTTGCCTAGACAAGATATGCCTTATTTGCAAGATGGAAGACCTGTTGATATGGTCTTCAACCCATTAGGAGTACCTTCACGAATGAATGTAGGACAAATATTTGAATCTTCACTCGGGTTAGCGGGGGATTTGCTAGACAGACATTATCGAATAGCGCCTTTTGATGAGAGATATGAACAAGAAGCTTCGAGAAAACTGGTGTTTTCTGAATTATATGAAGCCAGTAAGCAAACAGCGAATCCGTGGATATTTGAACCCGAGTCTCCAGGAAAAAGCAGAATATTTGATGGAAGAACGGGGGATCCTTTTGAACAACCTGTTATAATAGGAAAGCCCTATATCTTGAAATTAATTCATCAAGTTGATGATAAAATCCATGGGCGTTCCAGTGGGCGTTATTCACGTCTTACACAACAACCCCTTAAAGGAAGGGCCAAGAAAGGCGGACAACGGGTAGGAGAAATGGAGGTTTGGGCTTTAGAGGGGTTTGGCGTTGCTTATATTTTACAAGAGATGCTTACTTATAAATCTGATCATATTAGAGCTCGCCAGGAAGTACTTGGTACTATAATCTTTGGAGGAAGAATACCGACTCCTGAGGATGCTCCAGAATCTTTTCGGTTGTTCGTTCGAGAACTACGATCTTTAGCTCTGGAACTGAATCATTTTCTTGTATCTGAGAAGACTTTCCAGCTTAATAGGAAGGAAGCTTAATCGAAATGAAGCAGAAGTTTTCTTCTATGATCGATCGATATACCCATCAACAACTCCGAATTGGATTAGTTTCTCCTCAACAAATAAGTACTTGGTCCAAAAAAATCCTGCCTAATGGCGAGATAGTTGGAGAGGTGACAAAACCTTATACCTTTCATTACAAAACAAATAAACCAGAAAAAGATGGATTATTTTGTGAAAGAATTTTTGGACCTATCAAAAGTGGCATTTGTGCTTGTGGAAATTATCGAGTAATCGGAGATGAAAAGGAAGACCCGCAATATTGTGAACAATGCGGGGTCGAGTTTGTTGATTCTCGGATACGAAGATATCAAATGGGCTACATCAAACTCGCATACCCGGTAATGCATGTGTGGTATTTGAAACGTCTTCCTAGTTATATTGTGAATCTTTTAGATAAACCTCTTAACGAATTAGAAGACCTAGTATACTGCGGTGTGTGATTTGATCGAAATTCTGATTTTACAGATTTGAAATGAGAAACTGTCATCCCATTTAATCCAATCGGGATGCCCTGTACCTGACATGTTTCTTGGTAGGAGTAACATGAAGCTCAGAATTAGGGATGTATTCGAGACGCTCCCAAAAAAGGGAATTGATCTATGGTCGATTTCATAAGAATTTATAGTTATACCTCGTAAAAAAAGACTTTTTTTTTTGTGAAATTAAGCAGTTCCTTTTTTTAGAAAGAAATTATGTTCAAGTAGCAAATAGAAAAGATGTCATGGTTACAAGAGTCTATCTATCGCATATAGACTTTAAGGGCATCGTTGCCTAACCGTCGAGGTGAAGTCGGGACCTAAAAGATCGAATGGAACAGTACATAGACAAGTAAATTCCTTATGAATTCCAAGGTACTCTCTTTAATTAAGAATTACGGGATTCATCATTCGAGGGGAAGTAGACTACTCAAGAATTTCACATTTCTTTTATGTCATAATTGAATGAATTGAATAAAGCATTCATAAAATCTAAATAAAAATAATTAAGGAAGACGGAATGAATAAAGTTTTGCTTGGTCTTCACTGGAAACTTGAGTAAGGAGTAGATCTTTTTGGAGTTTTCTATAATTTGAAAGCGAGAACTCCTTTACTTTTTCTTTATTTGACCTACTTGAGCCGGATGAAAGGAAACTTTCACGTCCGATTTTGAGGGGGGGGGAGATCCTATCCCAATTTTTATTTTGCTAGGCCCATAGATAAAAAACCCACTTTTTTACGATTACGGGGTTTATTGGAATATGAAATCCAACCCTGGAAATACAGGATCCCTATTTTTTTTACTACCCGGAGCTTTGATACATTTCGAAATCGAGAGATGTCTACCGGGGGAGGCTCTATTAGACAACAATTAGCCAATCTAGATTTACGAATTATTATAGATTCTTCATTGGTAGAATGGAAAGAATTGGAGGAAGAGGAACCCACAGGGAATGAATGGGAAGATCGAAAAGTTGGAAGAAGAAAAGATTTTTTGCTTAGACGCATGGAATTGGCTAAGCATTTTATTCGAACAAATATAGAACCAAAATGGATGGTTTTGTGTCTATTACCAGTTCTTCCTCCTGAGTTGAGACCAATCTATCATATAGATGAGGATAAACTAGTGACCTCGGATATTAATGAAATCTATAGAAGAATTATCTATCGGAATAATACTCTTACAGATCTATTAACAACAAGTATAGCTACGCCAGAAGAATTAATAATATCTCAGGAAAAATTGCTACAAGAAGCCGTGGATGCACTTCTTGATAATGGAATTTGTGGACAACCAATGAGGGATGATCATAATAGAGTTTACAAGTCGCTTTCAGATGTAATTGAAGGCAAAGAAGGAAGAGTTCGCG